AATTATATTCAAAAGAATATGAAAATATCCTCCGGCGCCGAGGGAATTGCGCATATAGAGATTCAAAAAAGAATCGATTTGATCCAGGTGATAATCTTTATGGGCTTCCCAAAGTTATTAATAGAAAGTAGACCGCAAGGGGTCGAAGAATTACAGATGAATCTACAAAAAAAATTTCATTATGTGAATCGAAAACTTAACATTGCTATCACAAGAATTCCAAAACCTTATGGAAACCCTAATATTCTTGCAGAATTTATAGCCGGACAATTAAAGAATAGAGTTTCATTTCGAAAAGCAATGAAAAAGGCTATTGAATTAACTGAACAAGCGGATACAAAAGGAATTCAAGTACAAATTGCAGGGCGTATCGACGGAAAAGAAATTGCCCGTGTCGAATGGATCAGAGAGGGCAGAGTTCCCCTACAAACCATTCGAGCTAAAATAGATTATTGTTCCTATACAGTTCGGACTATCTATGGGGTCTTAGGCATAAAAATTTGGATTTTTATAGACAAGGAAGAGGAATAAGAAAACTTTCATTGTTTTTTCCTTCTATCTATTGATAGGAGGAAAAAGGGGGAAACTCCTTCATTCTTTTTCCTACCAATCAAACTAATTCTTAATTCTATAGGGTTGAATAAAAATTCAATTGACCTTTTGATATAATTGCTATGCTTAGTGTGTGACTCGTTGGTTTTTTTAGGGTTAGGGTTAGAAAAGACCGACCCGATAGTACGAAAACCAATTCATCACTTCATATTATCTGGATCTAAAGAACCAGTCAAGATATGTTAAATAAGTCATATCTTTGTAGCAACTGAAATAATTAAACTTTTTTTTAAAGCAAAATTACAGAAGAAGAGTGTGGATAAATGGAAGGATGAGAGAAAGAGAGAAAAAGAATATCAATGATATAGAATTCCAATATGGAAGGTCTGTGGGTCATCTCATAAAAGACAATGTAATAAAGCATGAATACTAAATTGATTCATACATAATGAAATATTCAATGAATTTCGGATAGAAGAGAAAAAAACTCAAGAGCTTCGATTCAATAAAGACTAAGAAGGTTGACTCAAGAATAAATTGGATTATGAGCTCCGTTGTAGAATTCTGACCTAATCATTTAGTACGAAGTGGTGGAAACGAAGAAACCTGTGAATGCAAAAGATTTTATTAAACAAATGAATCTTAATAATTCACTAGTTAGGATGGCGAAATAAACCGGAAATCAATTCATCTATTCGGAAAAGTGACGAACAAGTGCTAGGACTGAAATAGAGATTGCAAGAGTCAATATTCGCCCGCGAAAACTTTCTTTTTTTGAATTGGTAAACTCGGATAAAGGACAAAAAAAATAAAGATTTATTAGGACGTTAGAAAAAAAGAAAATTTTTTATAAAAATGTTCTAATAGCTATTCAAATTAATTGAAATTCAATTTTCAATCCTTTTATTCGCGAGGAGCTGGATGAGAAGAAACTCTCACGTCCAGCTCTGTAGTAGAGATGGAATTCCGAAACAACCATCAACTATAACCCCAAAAGAACTAAATTCCGTAAACAACATAGAGGAAGAATGAAGGGAATATCTTATCGAGGTAATCATATTTGTTTCGGTAAATATGCTCTTCAAGCACTTGAACCCGCTTGGATCACATCGAGACAAATCGAAGCAGGTCGCCGAGCAATGACACGAAATGCACGCCGTGGTGGAAAAATATGGGTCCGGCTCTTTCCAGACAAACCAGTTACAGTAAGACCTGCTGAAACACGTATGGGCTCGGGGAAAGGATCCCCTGAATATTGGGTAGCTGTTGTTAAACCGGGGCGAATACTATATGAAATGGGTGGAGTAACCGAAACTATAGCTAAAAGGGCTATTTTAATAGCAGCATCCAAAATGCCTATACGAACTCAATTTATTATTTCGGGCTAAAAATGTAGAACCGACAGAAATGAGTCGTGGGGATGAAACAAAATCGCAGGTTTCTTTTTTAAACTTAGACAACCAATATTTCTTTTATTTTTTTCATCCTTTGCATTGGAAGAATAGACTCAAAAATTTATATGATTCAACCTCAGACCTATTTAAATGTAGCGGATAACAGCGGGGCTCGAAAATTGATGTGTATTCGAATCATAGGAGCTAGTAATCGCCGATATGCTCATATTGGTGACGTTATTGTTGCTGTGATCAAAGAAGCAGTACCAAATATGCCCCTAGAAAAGTCAGAAGTAGTCAGAGCTGTAATTGTTCGTACCTGTAAAGAACTTAAACGTGACAGCGGTATGATAATACGATATGATGACAATGCTGCAGTTGTGATTGATCAAGAAGGAAATCCAAAAGGAACTCGAATTTTTGGGGCAATCCCCCGCGAATTGAGACAATTAAATTTTACTAAAATAGTTTCATTAGCTCCCGAAGTATTATAAAATAAAAAGAGATCTGATATTTTTGGGGTATTTGAAAGGAAATAGTTTAAGAACTAGATTAATTCCTAGCTTGTGTTTCGCGTATATACCTTAAAATTTTTCTATTCATAAACCAATAAAAAACATGTTAATTATATCCAATTTTGAGACACCAAAAGTTTTAGTTCATCATGGGTAGAGACACTATTGCTGAGATAATAACCTCTATACGAAATGCTGATATGGATAGAAAAAGAGTTGTTCGCATAGCATCTACTAATATTACCGAAAATATTGTTAAAATACTTTTCCGAGAAGGTTTTATCGAAAACGTCAGAAAACATCGAGAAAAAAACCAAAATTTTTTGGTTTTAACCCTGCGACATAGCAGGAATAGGAAAAGACCCTATAGGAATTTGTTAAATTTAAAACGGATCAGCCGACCCGGTCTACGAATCTATTCTAATTCTCAACGAATTCCTAGAATTTTAGGTGGGATGGGGATTGTAATTCTTTCCACTTCTCGGGGTATAATGACAGATCGGGAGGCTCGACTAGAAGGAATCGGCGGAGAAATTTTATGTTATGTATGGTAATCCATTTCATATCCAAATGAAATCCGAAACCTCTTCCTATTTGTAAAAAAAAAAAGATTAAGGGGGGGTGAGTTGTCTAATATCGTTTCTCCTCCATTAGTTGATACCTCAAGGGGGCTTTACCTGGAATGAAAGAACAAAAATGGATTCATGAAGGTTTAATTACTGAATCGCTTCCCAATGGCATGTTCCGGGTTCGTTTAGATAATGAGGATCTGATTCTAGGTTATGTTTCGGGAAAAATCCGGCGTAGTTTTATACGGATACTTCCCGGAGATAAAGTCAAAATTGAAGTAAGTCGTTATGATTCAACCAGAGGACGTATAATTTATCGACTCCGAAACAAGGATTTGAAGGATTAGGTGATTTTTATTCAATACAATTCAAGATAAAAAATTTCAAGAAACCTATTTTCTACCGAGAAGTAGATTCATAATTAAGATAAGGAATGACAAAGATGAAAATAAGAGCTTCCGTTCGTAAAATTTGTGAAAAATGTCGACTAATCCGTAGACGGGGACGCATTAGAGTAATTTGTGCCAACCCGAGACATAAACAAAGACAAGGATAAAGGGATAATCAGATTCACTAAAGGGCTCAGCGTACAAATAAAGAATCTGTTTTGACATGAAATGGATATATCCATATATTTCTGACTCATATTTATGAGATGATACAATATGCCAAAAGCTATACCGAAAACCGGTTTACGTAGAAATGTACGTATTGGTGCACGTAAAAGTGCACGTAAAATACCAAAGGGAGTTATTCATGTTCAAGCAAGTTTCAATAATACCATTGTTACAGTTACAGATGTACGAGGTCGGGTGGTTTCCTGGTCCTCAGCCGGTACTTGTGGATTCAAGGGTACAAGAAGAGGGACACCTTTTGCCGCTCAAACTGCAGCATCAGTTGCTATTCGTACAGTAGTAGATCAAGGTATGCAACGAGCAGAAGTCATGATAAAAGGTCCCGGTCTCGGAAGAGATGCCGCATTACGAGCTATTCGTAGAAGCGGTATACTATTAACTTTTGTACGGGATGTAACCCCTATGCCACATAATGGCTGTAGACCTCCGAAAAAAAGACGTGTGTAGAAATAAACAGTGAAGCAATTTCAAGAGAAACAAGAGAAATAAATAATTCAATCAAAAAATATTATTACTATGGTTCGAGAGAAAGTAACAGTATCTACTCGGACACTACAGTGGAAGTGTATTGAATCAAGAACAGACAGTAAACGCCTTTATTATGGTCGATTTATTCTGTCTCCACTTATGAAAGGACAAGCCGACACAATAGGCATTGCGATGCGAAGAGCTTTGCTTGGGGAAATAGAAGGAACATGTATCACACGTGTAAAATCTGAGAACGTCTCCCACGAATATTCTACTATAACGGGTATTCAAGAATCGGCCCACGAAATTATAATGAATTTGAAAGAAATTGTATTGAGAAGTAATCTATATGGAACTTGTGACGCGTCTATTTGTGTTAGAGGCCCTGGATATGTAACCGCTGGAGATATCATCTTACCACCTTATGTAGAAATTGTCGACAATACACAACATATAGCTAGCTTGACAGAACCAATTAATTTACGTATCGGATTAGAAATTGAAAGAAATCGCGGATATCTTATAAAGATGCCACATAACTTTCAAGATGGAAGTTATCCTGTAGATGCTGTATTCATGCCTGTTCGAAATGTGAATCATAGTATTCATTCCTATGGAAATGGGAATGAAAAACAAGAGATACTGTTTCTCGAAATATGGACAAATGGCAGTTTAACTCCGAAAGAAGCACTTCATGAAGCCTCCCGGAATTTGATTGATTTATTTATTCCCTTTTTATATAAGGAAGAAGAAAACTTACCTTTAGAGGACAATCAGCATATGGTTCCTTTATCCCCCTTTACTTTTCACAATAAATTGGATAAAGTTCGAAAAAACAAAATAGCATTGAAATCTATTTTTATAGAT